CTCATATAACTATCGGATTTAGTTCATCAAACTGAATAATGAATAAAAAAATGATAATGAATAAAAAAATGGAGATATCTATTCAACTTCTTTGCTAAAAAGAAAAGAATAAAGAACAATTTATGTTTCAACGAATCGCACGTAGAGATATTGATAACACACAAAGAGTTAATGGTATTTCATAACTAATCGATTGAGCAGCGGCTCGTAGACCACCTAAAAAAGAATATTTATTATTTGATCCATATCCTGACATAAGAAGTCCAATGGGAGCAATACTTGAAATGGCAATCCATAAAAAAACACCGATATTGAGATCAGATAAAACAAGGTGATAGCTAAAAGGAATTACCGAATAACTTAGTAAAATCGATATAACTGCTATGGATGGTCCTATACTGAATAACCGAATATCCCCTCTAGATGGAAGAAGATTCTCTTTGAAAATAAGCTTTGTCCCATCTGCTAAAGCTTGAAGAATTCCCAAAGGACCGGCGTATTCAGGACCAATACGTTGTTGTATTCCTGCGGATATTTCTCTTTCTAACCACACAATTACGAGTACACCTATTGTGATTCCCAATACAAGAATCAAAATAGGCAAAAGTAGCCCTATGATTCCATAGACTTCTTTTAAAGATTCCAATCTGGAAAAAGAATTTATATTTTGTACTTCTGTTGTATCAATTATCATTTCAACGATCAACTTCTCCCATAATGATATCTATGCTTCCTAGTATTGTCATAATATCGGCCAATTTCATTCTTTTAACTAATTGAGGAAGAATTTGCAAATTGATAAAACCAGGTGGGCGAATTTTCCATCTCCAAGGAAAACCACCCTGATCCCCTATTAAAAAAATTCCCAATTCCCCCTTTGGGGCTTCAACTCTTACATAAAGTTCTTGCTTCGGCAATTCAAAAGTAGGAGAAGGTTTTTTACTAATGAATCGATATTCAAAATCATTCCATTCTGGATCCCTTTCTCTATCAAAGCACCGGGTTTCTAAATTCTCATAGGGACCCCCTGGAATTCCTTCCAGAGCCTGCTGAATAATTTTTATTGATTCCGTCATTTCACCGATTCGGACTAAATAACGAGCTAATGAATCTCCTTCTTTTTGCCAATGAATTTCCCAATCAAATTCGTCATAACATTCATAATGATCAATTTTACGAAGATCCCATTGGATTCCGGAAGCTCGTAGCATTGGTCCCGATAAACCCCAATTTATTGCTTCTTCTGCACCAATAACGCCTACCCCCTCAACTCGTTCTAAAAAAATAGGATTTCGCGTAATAAGTTTTTGATATTCAGAAACCGCTGTTAAAAAATAATCACAGAAATCCAAACATTTATCTATCCATCCATGAGGTAGATCGGCCGCTACTCCTCCGATACGAAAATAATTATGCATCATTCTCATACCGGTGGCAGCTTCGAATAGATCATATACTAATTCCCTTTCTCTGAAAATATAGAAAAAGGGAGTCTGTGCACCAATATCTGCCATAAAGGGGCCAAGCCATAAAAGATGAGAAGCTATACGACTCAACTCTAACATAATTACTCTGATATGACTGGCTCTTTTAGGTACTTGAATATTCCCCAACTGTTCTGGTCCATTTACGGTTATTGCTTCTGTGAACATAGTAGCTAAATAATCCCAACGGGTTACATAAGGCAGATATTGTATAACTGTTCGATTTTCCGCAATTTTTTCCATCCCTCTGTGTAAATAACCCAATATTGGTTCACAATCAATAACATCTTCACCATCTAGAGTAAGGATGAGCCGAAGAACACCATGCATTGATGGGTGGTGAGGTCCCATATTGACTATCATGAGGTCTTTTCTTGTAGTTGTTACATTCATAGGTTATTTCTCGATTCATTCTTTTATGAATTGCTGAAAATGAAAAAAAAAGTTCATAAAAATTCAAGATCTAATAAAAGAAATCAAATAATTCAAATTCCTTTTTTAATCAACGGGGTTTTGATTCCCGAATATCCAGCTGACTGATTAATTCTTTATAACGGATTCTATTTTTCTTTGACAAATAAGACAGCAGGCGTTGGCGTTTTCCCAGGATTTTACGTAGACCTCTTTGAGATAAATAGTCTTTTCTGTGTAATTCCAAATGTGAAGTAAGTCTTCGTATCTTATTGGTGAAAATAAATACTTGAAATTCAACAGATCCTCTGTTTTCTTCTTTTTCTTCTTGTGAAATAACTGAAATGAATGAATTTTTTACCATAAAACGAAATCTTCTATCCTCTTTTTTTTTTTATTTTTTTTTTAATGAATTTTGAGATCAGTAAGAATAATGCTAGTCATTTTAATTTCGTATACACAAAAATATGAATTTTTTTTATGAACTTCTAATTTCATCAAATAAACTTAATCAATCCAATTTTCTATTTTATTCATATAGGAATATGAAAAGATGATCTATTTCTACACTTATAACAGAGAAAGATTTTTTCCCCTAATCGAATATCGAATAATAAATAAAATAAGAAGATTCTGTTAATCATTTATAGATTTATTGGATATTGATACATGCATTGAATACTAATTTAATGTATCAGAGTGGAAGATAAGACAATACATGGGTGCATCTCTTTGTTTACTATACCATACATATATGGTATAAAATATATATGAAAAACACATCATTAAGGAATTTGCAATCGTGGATACATATGTATCCTTACCATACTCAAACGGCTTCCATTATTGGTATCGAACCAATATCGATTCATACAAGATAAATCTTCTAATCGATAATTAGGCCAAAGAAAGAACTTTAATTTAATTAGTTTCTTTTTATCTCTATCAAAATGTTTGCTTTTATCCAAAACTTCACCAAAGTTTTTTATATTGTTGCAAAATATTGGATTTTTATGCAGAATATTTCTCTTCCTTGAATTAAAAGAAATTAGAATTCTTAATTCTCGACGCCTTTTAGTGGATAAAATTATTTCAGGAATAAATAAATCATTACGATTTTTGTCCCTATTTTCAGTCATTCTTTGATGTCTTGCAATGGATTTATCCAAATAATTCTTATCAGTATAGCTTTTTTCTCGGTATCTTTGATTAACTTTGGTCTTACTCTTATGAACCAATAAAACATTTAGAGTTCGGTATATAATAAATTGACCGTTATTTTTTATAGATAAACGAACTGGTTCGATGATTAATATTCCCTTTTTCATCAATTCTGTAAGAGTTAAATCCTTTTGAATCATCAGAATATCCAGACTCATTTCTCCCCTTTGAATAGAGGATATAGCAATTTCTCTTGGATTTCTCAGTCTAAGCAGAAGACAATATACTTTGATATTATTGATCATTCTTTGATTTAAAGAATCATCCCATCTCAATTGAAAACGTAAATATCTTTTTAGGAAGAAATCAAGCTCTGTTTCTGTGTTGCTTTTATATTGCTTTTTCTTTCTACGTTTTTTCATATCTGAGCTTGTATAATTTTCTTTTTCTTGGTTTGAGAGAAGTGATCTAAGATTGCCTTGATTTTGTATATCTGATTCAAGACTATCTCGACCTGCGGATTCTTTTTCTTCTTGATTTCGATTCTCTAATTCAATAGATTTTTTTTCATTCGATAATAGAAAAAGATCCCTTTTGTTCTTTCTAATGATGTTTTTATTTTCATTAACATTTTCATTCCAATTTAAAAAAAGTAGTTTGATTGGTATGATCCAAGGTTTCATTTTATATATATTAAAAAGGAGTACAAATTCTGGGAAGAACCAAAGTTTCATATTCGCTATGGAATGACTTAGTATTTCTTCATTCATTTCCATCCAATCAAAAAGGTCTTTTTTTTTGTTGGATAGTTTAATTCCCCAATCTTGAGAAATTTTAAGATAAAAAAGACCCTTTTGATCCATTTTATCAATTATTTGATAATTATTAACCCCTGTTTTAGTATTTTTATTAACATTGGTATCAATATCGATCCAGGACTCAATATTGACTTTATTTCTAAGACAAAAATAGAAAATTTTCCAATCAAAATATTTCCTATCTGGAAATTTATCCAGATTCAGAATATTATCATCTTCGAAATAATTATTAATAGGGATAATACCCCCTGGCATATTAACCAATTTACTTTTATATAGGTTGTAATTATAAGAAAATTCTTGTTTATTATTTATACGTAATGGTGATACATAAATATGGGAATCCTTTTTATTTTCATAATTAATAGATTTATATGAGAAAAGATCATATCTATAGTTTTTTTGAAAGTTATATTTTTTTTTTTTATTCGGTAATGAATTTGAATCCAAATTCAAATTAGTTAATTTTTTGTAAGGAATTAATGTGAATCGGTCTTTTCCATCTGAATGCCTTTTGCTTAACTCTTTATTTTGGGATATACGTGCTTGGTTGACTCTATTTCGCCATTTGTGTGGTACTAATTGATACCATCTAATCTGAGATAAATCATATTGATAATGACCCTTTAACCAGTTTTTCCAGTTTTTCCATTGAATCATTCCCGAATTCAAAAGATTTTTATGTCTTAATTGAGAATGAAATATTCCTTGTGTTTGGAAAGAATCCTTTATTTCATTCTTAAGAAAAAAAGATGTTCCGTGATCGTGATATTGAAGAACATATCTTAACTTATACAAGTTAAGAAGTTGGGTTTGATATAATTGGTAAAATACATATGTTTGTGAGAAGGAGTATAAATTAGCAAAAATATTTGAATTCTTAGTACTAATATCAGAAATTGTTTTTTTTATAGTCCAAATAAAGGGAATTTTCTTTTTATTTGTTTTATCTATTTTTTCTGTATTTTTTTCATTATTGTACATATTTGTTTCATTATTGTACACGTATTTATCAAGAATTTTTTGTGAATTATCAAAAATGGAATTATCAAAAAAAAGTTGTGTAGTAATCCTGAGAATATTAATGATACGTAGAAGGATATCTATGTATATCCTTTCAATTACAAATTTTTTAAAATAATATGATTTACGAATTAATCGAATATTTCTTCTTTTTGATTTCTGCCAAATATTTTTTATTGATGCTAATAGTTTAGTAGCATAACTTTTTTTATTAGAACTAATATTTATGTTTATTTCCGGAGTTAAAAACCCTTTCTTCTTTTTATCTCTTGTAATTTTTTCTATTTGATTCCTGATTGTGCTTGTTCTATCAGCCAAATCTTTCATTTTTTTTTCTGTCAATGAATAATCTGTCAAATTCATAAATCGAATTTGAATGGACGATTCAGTAATCATTCGATTACTGATTATACCGTCTTTTTCTTTTTTAGTTTCATTCAATTCAGATATTTCTCTTAATGCAAATAATAGAATTGGATTTCTTTTTGAAAGTTCTTTAATTATTCGTTTTAAAAATAGAATGTTTTTCATGACCCATTTTTTTTTTTCTTTTGAAAGGTTTAGAAAGAATTTTATTCTTTCTTTTAAAACACGTATAACTAAAAAAGACTTCTTTTGCAATTTTAGAATTTTTTTTTTGAGTTCTTTAAAAATGGGTTCAAAAAATGAACGTTGTTTTCTGGGAGAACCAAAAGGAAGTTCAGTTTCCATTCCCCAAACTGTTAAAAAACAAAAATCGTTTTTTTGTCCTTTATTTTTCAGCGGATCTTTATGAGTGGGTCCCCCCTTAGATTTGTGCCAAGGTTTAAGGCAAAAAGGAAATAGGATTTTTATCTGAATACCGTCTGTCAACCAGTTTTTTGGAAATTCGGTTTCTGATAATTGCACACCATTATAGGTGCATTTAACATGCATTTCTCTATTCCAATGCTTTAAGTCCTCGGACCACTCAGGAAATTGAAATAATAACATACGGCCTATATTTTTAGCTATTATCAATGAAGGTAATAGAATATATTTTCTAAGAAAAGATTGGGTTATTAATAGGGATCCCCTTATTACTTGAGCAAGTAAAATGCTATCCCAGGCTTCTGCTATTTCTATTCGTGCTTTCTCCTTTCTTTTGTATTCTTCTCTTTTTTCTTCCTCTTTTTTTTTTTCTCTTTCTTTTGTCTTTACCTCTGTATAATCCGAAATTCTGAATTCTGTTTTTTTTTTATACATCCTTTTTTGAAATTGAAAAATACATTTTTTGATCCCTGAAATATCAAAATAAAAGAGAGTGTTTATCCTGTCCAAAAAAAGAAAAGAATGCACGTTTGCTTGAAATAATTGACAAGTAACTGTTTTACGTCTTTGGGCACGCATCGATCCTTTGATTATGTCTCGACGAAAATCCGATTGTTGTGAATAACGTATCAAAGCTACTTCGTCTGTTTGATCAAGATTATTAGTATTTTTGTTATTAGTATCAGTAGTTTGCTGGTTATCAGTAAAAATTACTACACGTTTGGCTTTTCTTGAACGAATCCCATGATCCTCTGTCACGTTTTCTTCGTTTTCTCCTTCCTGTTGTTCTAAATCGTCGATTAATTTGTATGACCATCGAGGAACTTTCTTATGTATTTCTTTTATTCCAATAGATTTTTTTTTAATTCTTTTAGCCTTTGGCTCATTTATAAGTATATTGAAGAAAATTTGATTGAAGATAGTTTTCAAAATTTTTATTTGATCTTCTGAATCAGTTCTTCTTTGTTCGGTTTCTGTAAATGGAAATTTAGACAGTTCTTTTTCTGTTGTTAATGAATTTCTATCAAATGCACCTATTTCTTTTTCAAATTTTTTATAATCGGTATTCAAATTAAAAAGAATATGATGAATCTTATTTATCCGATTTGTCTCACTGTAATTTGTTATGGAAGTTTCATTTATGATTGGAGATGAAAACAAAATTTCCCTTCCACGATGGGATCCACTCAAAAAAGGATCATATATTTTAGGCAAGTATTCCTTTTTAGTGCCATCATTGCACAATCTAGTCCTTTTTTCGAGCACATCGAGAGTAATAGATCCTTTATTTAGAACTTCCATTCTATTTGTAAATTCTTTGCTCAAGTTCTTCTTTTTTTGTTCATTGGTATAAATCCAATAATCATACAATTCATCAGAGGCTCGTTTTTCTCCTGTCAACAAAGAATTTTTTTTTTGTATCATTTCCAAGAAAGTTGACAAACTTGGGGGATATGTAAAAGATATTTTTTCCTTTCCATCATTTCGACATGTATAAAAAAAATATTGTGACATTTCATTTCTTACGGTATTTTCAAATCGATTGTTTTTTATATATCTCAATGGGCGATTCCATCGTTTATAGTCGAAAAGAATAGCCACAAGAGGTTTTTCAAACCATAATAAAATTTTTTCTTCTTTAAATATTTCTAACTTCGAATTCTCTTTATTTTGATTCCCATGCAGATAAGAAGTTTTATTTTTATAAACTTGGCTATCTTTATAGTTTTTATAAACTTGGCTATCTTTATAGAATGTCTCTTTAAAGTTGAATTCATCCCTTGTTTTTTCTTTTCCATTCACTCTGATCTCTT